GTTACCCGATATTGTAATAATCGTTGATCAGCAAGAAGAATATACGGCTCTTCGAGAATGTATCACTTTGGGAATTCCAACGATTTGTTTAATCGATACAAATTGTGACCCCGATCTCCCAGATATTTCAATTCCAGCGAATGATGACGCTATAGCTTCAATCCGATTAATTCTTAACAAACTAGTATTTGCGATTTGTGAGGGTCGTTCTAGCTATATAAGAAACCTTTCCTTTGATTAATAATAAGAAAAATTGCTTTTAGAACTCCATAGATTTCTGGATTCGCTTATTATTCCCTAATCTCAAAAAGAGATAAAAAAATGGGCGATTATGTGATTAGTTGGTATACAAAATAGAATATAGAATTCGGTTGAATCAAAATAATTTATTTTATTAAAGTTCTATTTCTGTCAGAGGGCAATATGAATGTTCTATCATCTTCCATCACCACACTAAAAGTCTTATACGATATATCCGGTGTGGAAGTAGGCCAACATCTCTATTGGCAAATAGGGGGGTTACAAGTCCATGCCCAAGTACTTATTACTTCTTGGGTTGTAATTGCTATCTTATTAGGTTCTGCCACTCTAGCTGTTCGGAATCCACAAACCATTCCGACTGATGGTCAGAATTTCTTCGAATATGTTCTTGAATTCATTCGCGACGTGAGCAAAACTCAGATTGGAGAAGAATACGTTACTTGGGTTCCCTTTATTGGAACGCTCTTTCTATTTATATTTGTTTCTAATTGGTCAGGGGCTCTTTTACCTTGGAAAATCATAGAGTTACCTCATGGGGAGTTAGCCGCACCCACAAATGATATAAATACTACGGTTGCTTTAGCTTTACTCACGTCATTGGCATATTTTTATGCGGGTCTTAGTAAAAAAGGATTAGGTTATTTCGGTAAATACATTCAACCAACCCCAATCCTTTTACCCATTAACATCTTAGAAGATTTTACAAAACCTTTATCACTTAGTTTTAGACTTTTCGGGAATATATTAGCTGATGAATTAGTAGTTGTTGTTCTTGTTTCTTTAGTACCTTTAGTAGTTCCTATACCGGTTATGTTTCTTGGATTATTTACAAGTGGTATTCAAGCTCTTATTTTTGCAACTTTAGCTGCGGCTTATATAGGAGAATCTATGGAGGGTCATCATTGACTAGTTTTGAACTATGTTTTTGCTTAGCTTAGCCCAACTCAATGTATGCCTGTCTCAAGATACTATACTTAAGAAAAATAAACATCCAAAGTATGGTATATTACGAGCTAGAATCTAGAGTAATAGCAAATAAAGATTATGATATGAGCGAATTGTTGGAAAAATGGGAAAAAGATCTTTTTCCCATTTTTCTGGTTTAGATATATGGAATCTAATGGCTATAAGCGAACTTTTGTGGATGTTTCAAAGAAAATTTATAGAATCCGATTGAATCTAAGATACGAATCATTGGTTTACATTATGTAACAAAGGCATGTATATGTGATAATTGACTAGTTATATATGAACTCGAGATATATATAATTTGCCCTACTCCGGACCTGGCTTTCAAATAGAAGTCTTTTCCTTTCGTCTGGTCTATGGCTGTGAATTGAATGAATCGGAATAGTTAAGTTCTAATTCTTGATTGTATCATTAACCATTTTTTTTTCTTTTTTGCGAGGAACTTATCATGAATCCATTGATTTCTGCCGCTTCCGTTATTGCTGCTGGATTGGCCGTAGGGCTTGCTTCTATTGGACCTGGAGTTGGTCAAGGTACTGCTGCGGGTCAAGCTGTAGAAGGTATTGCGAGACAGCCCGAGGCGGAGGGAAAAATACGAGGTACTTTATTACTTAGTCTAGCTTTTATGGAAGCTTTAACAATTTATGGGCTGGTTGTAGCATTAGCGCTTTTATTTGCGAATCCTTTTGTTTAGTTTAACCTAAAAAGTATTTTTTGACTTGCCTTTTAAAATTATAGCAAGATTTCACTCCTACAATTATTCGTTGAGACAATAACTCTGGGAAGGACTGATGTGAGATTTGAGATATAGCCTGATACCTAATTATAATTAAGTATCATTCTTATTGGGAATTTCAATTGAAAAAAAAAGAGGGCGGGACGTGATACAAAAAGAACTCTGTTCTTTTTTTTTAGTCTATCTATTTTTTTTTAGTCTATCTATAAGGGGAGATCATATGAAAAATGTAACTGATTCTTTCCTTTCCTTGGGGTACTGGCCATCCGCCGGGAGTTTAAGATTTAATACCGATATTTTAGCAACAAATCTAATAAATCTAAGTGTAGTGCTCGGTGTATTGATCTTTTTTGGAAAGGGAGTGTGTGCGAGTTGTTTATTTCAAAAATAGGCTGGATCCAACCAGATGCACTTTGTTCGTTTTTGTTCATTAGAACTAAGAAAGAAAGGTGCATAATCCCGCGAATTACTTCTGAATAAATTAAGAAATTATATGTAAGAACTATAGCATTTCGTAATTTGTTGGTAAATCTA